GCCCAATAATTCGCGGATCCACCATAAAATGATATAACCCATTTGTCCTTCGACAGAAATGCTTGATACGGACGGAAGAATAAACAAAAAAAAAACTCTTTTTTTATGCATTGATAGATTGATTATCAATCAATTTGACAATAACGAAAAAATGACTATTAATCCATGCTCCGCTCACTAAAGTACATGTCCCCGCGCATATCAATCTATTACTCACGTCTCTGTCTGTTAGAATATGACAATTCGAATCAAAAATCTACGTAGAAAGGTTTGAAGGAAATTCAATCAACAACATCCGTTGTACACTTTATTTCCCTGGGATTGTAGTTCAATTGGTCAGAGCACCGCCCTGTCAAGGCGGAAGCTGCGGGTTCGAGCCCCGTCAGTCCCGATGGATCCAAATCCAATCAAAAAATACATCAATTAATCTCTTCCTTTCCTGTGAAAAAGACAACAAATAACATAACTGAATTTTCTTCCAAACGGGATTTCTCTTATTTTTTTTTAAGAAGATTTGATCAGTACAAAAAAAGGAAGGAGTTTAGTTCCAACCTCCCTCCTTTCCCTTTTTTGAATTTCACTACTATTGTATTGTTTGCTTTAGTTTGTTTATAACTAATGTGAGGGTAAAGGTAGTCTGATGAGACTTCATCAGATGATTGCATTGGACAAGAGGGCAGTCGATTATAGAAAAGAAAGAGTGCAAAAAATTAGAAATCAAAAAAGTAAAGAAATTCTTGATTGCATCAGGAATCCCATTTTGTTTGAATTCGGTATGGATAAAAGATCTTCCTATGTTATACTATTCAATTCGCGACGATGAATCGATTTGATAGCTCATATATTGTTATTCATGATATTTGAATACGATTCGATATCATCGAGATGCAATGCATCCCATTGAATTTACAAGCGAAACATTTATCATCTCTATGGGATTAAATCCCGAGTTATTGCGAATAAAAAATGAAACGATGAGATTATGGAAGTAAATATTCTCGCATTTATTGCTACTGCACTGTTCATTCTAGTTCCTACCGCCTTTTTACTTATAATATACGTAAAAACAATTAGTCAAAGTGATTAATTTGAATTAACAATGAAAAGGATTAAAATTTCGCGTCTTAAATGAAATTGGCGGACTAGAATTATCAGTATTCTACGAGAGAAGTATCCTATGAGATCCGATAGTATGGTAGAAAGAAATATATGAATCCTTCTACCATACTATCTATTATTATTATTGAAGTGTATAAAATTGTACTGTATAAAAATACAGGTTGAATATAGATCAATTTGAATATAGATGAATCTACAATATATATCTTTGTATTTATATTATATATTTATATCATATTAATTACATATATGTAATGTTAATATAATATAAATAGTGGCCCAATTCTATTTCTTTGCTTCATAATTCATAATGAATCTGAAATGAAATAATCGAAAGGCCACTAATCTTTTTTTAGCATTCGAAAGAAGTAAGTGATTGAGCAGTTGACAGATGATCCAGGGGTTCGGTTCCGTGGGAACTTTTTATCTTCGGATTTCTAAAAAAATTAGCAAACCCCATCTTTAACGTTTGAACCATGATATGAAATGAGTTCCATAAAAGGTGGCTACCCCGAGGTACTATCTTATTATGAGGTAGTATATTATTATGCGTAGTGTCTCATTGGACAACCACTATGTCGAGGTTCTTTCGTGCAGAACGATCTATAAAACAAAAACAATCGATACAGTTTGATTCTGCAATTAGTAGTACTTCTAGAGTCCACTTCTTCCCCATACTACGAGTGAAAGGGAAAATGTAAAGACTACCATTAAAGCAGCCCAAGCGAGACTTACCATATCCATGTGAATTATGTCCCCTATCTCTATGAATATAAAAGAATTATTCCATTATTGCTCACTAATAATTATTATTCACTAATAATAGTGGAATCACTAGCGCATAGTCAAAAATAGATTCGGGCACAACACCATTGATGAAACAATCCCAAAAATCGAATTATAACAAGTTATTATATGATTTCTAGTATAATCGAAAAACATTAAGCACAAGTAAATAAACGAGGCAGAGAAACTCTTGGAAGTATCAAAGGAGTGTTAAGGAATAATAAGACCTAGTCTTTCTTTTGTTGCTCTGCATTTGATTCCATTAAGTAAAAAGTATCAAAATAGAGAATCAAGATAGATCACTATCTATCACATACCCCTCTATTCCTTTCTCATTTGATCTAATCTTTACTGTCTCCCGATTGTTTCATAGAGACAACCGGGAGATGGCAGGGCCTATTTCATGCGTGACTAGAGCTTATCGAAAAGAAAGAATTTCTTTTTTTACTTAATATCACTTTTTTTTAAGATAAAAAAAAAAGACAATTATCCATTCAATATAATATTGATTGAATGCTCGAACACTCCGATACTTTCATGAGTCCGTATATAAAGTATCTTCCTCCCTTTCCGTAACTAAAAATAAAATTAGATTCCCTATATGTCTATCCAATCGAATTCAAGACCCAGTCAGTAGACACTACCTTAGTAGTCGAGGGGCTATCATATCAAGATTTAACGATTCTTTTTCATTACTCTACTAAATTCTTGAAACCTAGACGCAAGGATTTATAGCATTTTCGAGAACCCCCAACGCTGCTTAGAATCAAGCAAATCTAAAGAGGCTTTTTCTTCTGCTGGAAAAAAATGATAAAGTTATATCAGCAAAACAGAAGAAGGTATTTCTATTCTTTTGTTGATGAGGCGACACCCGGATTTGAACTGGGGAAAAAGGGATTTGCAGTCCCCCGCCTTACCGCTCGGCCATGCCGCCAAAACGATACAAAATATTGGATTGGCTCTATCTCTTCGATTGATAGTATCTTACAACACACAATATCTAAACCGAAAAACTTTCCTTTCTATTTCTATTGAAAGAAAATCCAAAATAAAATGTGGATTTTCAGTCACAAAAGAAAAAATTCAGGACAAATGGGAACCGTTAACTTTAACTATTGACTGTGAATTCATAAATGATTCTTGGATTCAAATTGAAAATTAGGTTTCCCTAATGATATAAGAAAAAAATACCCAAATTGATACCTTACCTAACTAAATAAAAATTGATACATAACTAATTATTACTAATCCGTATTGATTCGTTTCCATAACCATAAAAAAATCCTTCTCAATTAAAATTATAATAGCGATTATGAGTATATGTAAACCCCAGAACATAAATGATTACTATTATCTAAATCTAATTGGGTATCTTATCTATATAAGATGCCTATAGGAAATTTTCGGAATTCTATTTTTACAATTTTTTTTTTCATTGAATAGAAAATAGAAATTTGGATAGAGCACGACACGTGGTGTCCCCAATAGCACTGTAATAAAGGAGGAGATATATATACCTATAGTTATATCTGCACATGTTTAGTCTTCATACCCATTTCAATCGTATTCTACGAATTCTACTAAAAAAAAATAGAGGTATAGGTAAAATATCTCTCTTCTATGCGAATTTGTTTTTTTGAACAGTGGAATCCACGAAAAAGTTCCATGGTGTTCAAAAAATACAAAAAAATTCTATATTGTTTCTAATGATTATGTCTTTAGCTCATGGAGCAGATCAAATCCCGAATCTATTTATAGTACCCAATCGGATTGGAATATCATAATAATGGTAGAAATTGACTCACTTTTGTTTTGATATAGATATTCTATACAAAACTCCATAGGTCTAAATAGAATTTACCAATTCCTTTGTATTTCATTTGTAGTTGTTGCAAATTCCAATTTGAGTATCAAAGTCTCTTTATTCCTACGGTCATATGTATTTCATGCATTACATCTATTACACCTATGGAGTTAGGTAAAATTTCATGTGATTCAGTAAACATAATATAAATTCCATCATTGCTAGATCGATCCATTTGATGATGAATAAGCAAATAATGGGATTTTTTTTATAAATGGGAAATAAATAAAATGCTTGGGGGTGGAAATGAGAGAATGTCTACAATACCTGGGTTTAATCAGATACAATTTGAAGGGTTTTGTAGGTTCATTGATCATGGCTTAACAGAAGAACTTTCTAAGTTTCCAAAAATTGAAGATACAGATCAAGAAATTGAATTTCAATTATTTGTGGAAACATATAAATTGGTAGAACCATTGATAAAAGAAAGAGATGCTGTATACGAATCACTCACATATTCTTCTGAATTATACGTATCCGCAGGATTAATTTGGAAAACCCGTAGGGATATGCAAGAACAAACAATTTTTATTGGAAACATTCCTCTAATGAATTCCCTGGGAACTTCTATAGTAAATGGACTATACAGAATTGTGATTAGTCAAATATTGCAAAGCCCCGGTATCTATTACCGGTCAGAATTGGACCATAACGGAATTTCGGTCTATACCGGCACCATAATATCTGATTGGGGAGGAAGATTAGAATTAGAGATTGATCGAAAAGCAAGGATATGGGCTCGTGTGAGTAGGAAACAGAAAATATCTATTCTAGTTCTATCATCAGCTATGGGTTCGAATCTAAGAGAAATTCTCGAGAATGTTTGCTACCCTGAAATTTTTTTGTCTTTCCTGAATGATAAGGAGAAAAAAAAAATTGGATCAAAGGAAAATGCCATTTTGGAGTTTTATCAACAATTTTCTTGTGTAGGCGGAGATCCGGTATTTTCTGAATCCTTATGTAAGGAATTACAAAGGAAATTCTTTCAACAAAGATGTGAATTAGGAAGGATTGGTCGACGAAATCTGAACCGGAGACTGAATCTTGATATACCTGAGAACAATACATTTTTGTTACCGCGAGATATATTGGCAGCTGCAGATCATTTGATTGGACTTAAATTTGGAATGGGTACACTTGACGATATGAATCATTTGAAAAATAAACGTATTCGTTCTGTAGCGGATCTCTTACAAGATCAATTCGGATTGGCTCTAATTCGTTTAGAAAA